GCTAGCGTAGCTTAACACAAAGCATAACACTGAAGATGTTAAGATGGGCCCTAAGAAGCTCCGCATGCACAAAGGCATGGTCCTGACCTTATTATCAGCTCTAGCCCAACTTACACATGCAAGTCTCCGCAGTCCCGTGAATATGCCCTCAATCCCCCGCCCGGGGACAAGGAGCGGGCATCAGGCACAAATTTTAGCCCAAGACGCCTAGCCGAGCCACACCCCCAAGGGAATTCAGCAGTGATAGACATTAAGCCATAAGTGAAAACTTGACTCAGTCAGGGTTAAGAGGGCCGGTAAAACTCGTGCCAGCCACCGCGGTTAAACGAGAGGCCCTAGTTGATACTATTACGGCGTAAAGGGTGGTTAAGGAAGGAGACAACAATAAAGCCAAATGGCCCTTTGGCCGTCATACGCTTCTAGGTGTCCGAAGTCCAACCCCACGAAAGTAGCTTTAACAAAACCCACCTGACCCCACGAAAGCTGAGAAACAAACTGGGATTAGATACCCCACTATGCTCAGCCATAAACCCAGACGTCGAACTACAATTAGACGTCCGCCAGGGTACTACGAGCATTAGCTTGAAACCCAAAGGACTTGACGGTGCCTTAGACCCCCCTAGAGGAGCCTGTTCTAGAACCGATAACCCCCGTTAAACCTCACCACTTCTAGCCACCCCAGCCTATATACCGCCGTCGCCAGCTTACCCTGTGAAGGCAATAAAAGTAAGCAAAATGGGCACAACCCAGAACGTCAGGTCGAGGTGTAGCGCACGAAGCGGGAAGAAATGGGCTACATTTTCTATCACAGAACACTACGGACATGCAACATGAAATAGTGCTTGAAGGAGGATTTAGTAGTAAAAAGGAAACAGAGTGTCCTTTTGAACCCGGCTCTAAGGCGCGTACACACCGCCCGTCACTCTCCCCTGTCAACACGCATTAAAAATACATAATATCAAAGCACTGACAAGGGGAGGCAAGTCGTAACATGGTAAGTGTACCGGAAGGTGCACTTGGATTAAACCCAGGGTGTGGCTGAGTTAGCTAAGCATCTCACTTACACCGAGAAGACATCCATGCAAATTGGATCACCCTGAGCCAAACAGCTAGCTTAACCACTAATTTTAACCCAACAATGTTTATAAAAAAACATGACCAACCCCTAAAAATTAAACCATTTTTTTACCTAAGTATGGGAGACAGAAAAGGTTCGCCCAAAGCAATAGAGAAAGTACCGCAAGGGAAAGCTGAAAGAGAAATGAAATAACCCATATAAGCACTAAAAAACAAAGATTAAACCTTGTACCTTTTGCATCATGATTTAGTAAGTACACTCAAGCAAAGAGACCTTTAGTTTGAAACCCCGAAACCAGGTGAGCTACCCCGAGACAGCCTATACAAATTAGGGCTAACCCGTCTCTGTGGCAAAAGAGTGGGAAGAGCTCCGGGTAGAAGTGACAGACCTACCGAACCTGGTGATAGCTGGTTGCCTGAGAAATGGATAGAAGTTCAGCCCCGCACACCCCAGACCAAAGCCCTACACTTAAGGTAATTTTAAGGGAAATATGCGGGAGTTAGTTAAAGGGGGTACAGCCCCTCTAACAAAGGATACAACCTTACCAGGAGGATAAAGATCATAATATTTAAAACAGACTGTTTTAGTGGGCCTAAAAGCAGCCACCTAAACAGAAAGCGTTAAAGCTCAGACAGAATGAAGTTTATTATACCGATAAAAAATCTTACTCCCCTAAAGATATCAGGCTATCCCATGCTCGCATGGAAGAAATTATGCTAAAATGAGTAACAAGAAGACCTGTTCTTCTCCAAGCACAAGTGTAAACCAGATCGGACAAACCACTGGAAAATAACGAACTCAACCCAAGAGAGTACTGTGAACAATATAAAAACCAAGAAAAACTCACAACCAAATGATCGTTAATCCCACACTGGAGTGCTATTTTTAAAGGAAAGACTAAAAGAAAGGGAAGGAACTCGGCAAACACAAGCCTCGCCTGTTTACCAAAAACATCGCCTCCTGCAACTAGATTAAGTATAGGAGGTCCAGCCTGCCCAGTGACTACGGGTTCAACGGCCGCGGTATTTTGACCGTGCAAAGGTAGCGCAATCACTTGTCTTTTAAATAGAGACCTGTATGAATGGCTAAACGAGGGCTTAACTGTCTCCCCCTTCTAGTCAGTGAAATTGATCTATCCGTGCAGAAGCGGGTATAATGATACAAGACGAGAAGACCCTTTGGAGCTTAAGGTACAAAATTTAACCACGTTAAACAACTCAACAAAAAGCAAGAACTTAGTGGAACATAAAATTTTACCTTCGGTTGGGGCGACCGCGGAGGAAAGACTAGCCTCCGAGTGGAGTGGGGTAAATCCCTAAAACCAAGAGAAACATCTCTAAGCCGCAGAACATCTGACCAATAATGATCCGGCCTCCTGGCCGATCAACGAACCAAGTTACCCTAGGGATAACAGCGCAATCCTCTCCCAGAGTCCATATCGACGAGGGGGTTTACGACCTCGATGTTGGATCAGGACATCCTAATGGTGCAGCCGCTATTAAGGGTTCGTTTGTTCAACGATTAAAGTCCTACGTGATCTGAGTTCAGACCGGAGCAATCCAGGTCAGTTTCTATCTGTAGTGCTACTTTTCCTAGTACGAAAGGATCGGAAAAGAGGGGCCCATACTTAAAGCACGCCCCGCCCCTAATTAATGAAAACAAATAAATTAAACAAAGGGAGGGCCAAACCCCTGCCGCCCAAAACAAGGGCATACTGGGGTGGCAGAGCATGGTAAATTGCGAAAGGCCTAAGCCCTTTATACCGGAGGTTCAAATCCTCTTCCCAGTTTATGCTAAACACTTTAATAAATCACTTAATTAACCCCCTAGCCTACATCGTGCCAGTCCTATTAGCGGTAGCCTTCCTGACACTACTTGAACGAAAAGTCCTAGGGTACATACAACTACGAAAAGGCCCAAACGTAGTAGGACCCTGCGGACTGCTTCAACCCATCGCCGATGGGGTAAAACTCTTTATTAAAGAACCCGTCCGACCCTCCACATCTTCCCCCTTTTTATTTTTAGCAACCCCTATCCTTGCATTAACCCTCGCCATAACACTATGAGCACCTATACCAATGCCTTACCCCATCATTGACCTGAACCTGGGGGTCCTATTTATTTTAGCTCTCTCAAGCCTAGCAGTATATTCTATTCTAGGGTCAGGATGAGCATCAAACTCAAAATATGCACTAATCGGAGCTCTCCGAGCAGTAGCTCAGACCATCTCGTATGAAGTAAGCCTAGGACTTATTCTCCTCTCAGTTATCATCTTCTCAGGCGGCTACACCCTACAAACATTCAGTACGACCCAAGAAAGCATTTGACTACTGGCCCCAGCATGACCCTTAGCAGCCATGTGGTATATTTCAACCCTCGCTGAAACGAACCGAGCACCATTTGACCTAACTGAAGGAGAATCAGAGCTAGTATCTGGTTTCAATGTAGAATATGCAGGAGGACCATTTGCCCTATTTTTCCTAGCCGAATACGCCAACATTCTCATAATAAATACCCTGTCAGCCGTACTATTCCTAGGATCTTCTCACTTCCCCAACATGCCGGAACTAACAACAATTAGCCTTATGGTTAAAGCCGCACTCCTGTCAGTCGTATTCCTGTGGGTCCGAGCCTCCTATCCCCGATTTCGATATGACCAACTGATACACCTCGTATGAAAAAACTTCTTACCATTAACACTAGCACTTGTACTATGACATGTGGCCCTACCAATCGCACTAGCAGGCCTTCCCCCACAACTATAGTTTAGGAACTGTGCCCGAATGCCCAGGGACCACTTTGATAGAGTGGCTTATAGGGGTTAAAATCCCCTCGGTTCTTAGAAAGAAGGGGGTCGAACCCATGCCCAAGAGATCAAAACTCTTAGTGCTTCCTCTACACCACTTTCTAAGATGGGGTCAGCTAATAAAGCTTTCGGGCCCATACCCCGAACATGACGGTTAAAGTCCCTCCTCCATCAATGAATCCCTACGTACTAATAATTTTATTATCCAGCCTGGGATTAGGCACCACCCTAACTTTTGCTAGCTCCCACTGACTCTTAGCTTGAATAGGCCTAGAAATTAATACCCTGGCAATTGTGCCACTAATAGCGCAACACCATCACCCACGAGCAGTAGAAGCCACCACAAAATATTTCTTAACACAAGCAACCGCAGCAGCAATAATCCTGTTTGCAAGTACAACAAATGCATGAATCACAGGGGAGTGGGACATAAACAATATATCAAACCCAATCGCCAGCACTATCGTTATTACCGCTCTAGCACTTAAAATTGGACTTGCACCAATACACTTCTGAATGCCAGAAGTCCTACAAGGACTAGACCTACTCACGGGCCTAATTCTATCGACTTGGCAAAAGCTGGCCCCCCTGGCCCTTATTATCCAAACATCTCAAGCCATCGACCCCTTTCTGCTAACCTCTTTAGGACTTATGTCTACATTGGCAGGGGGATGGGGCGGGTTAAATCAAACCCAGCTCCGGAAAATTTTGGCCTATTCCTCTATTGCCCATATAGGGTGAATGATTATCGTACTACAGTATGCCCCCCAGCTCACACTCCTTGCACTAGGGACCTATATCTTCATGACCTCCGCAGCATTTCTTACACTCAAAATATCCTCAGCCACAAAAATTAACACCCTTGCAATAGCCTGATCAAATAACCCAGCCCTGACAACAACCACCGCCCTTGTTCTACTATCATTAGGCGGACTACCACCATTAACAGGATTTATACCAAAATGATTAATTCTTCAAGAATTAACAAAACAAGACCTCCCAGCTACTGCCACAATTATAGCCCTAGCAGCCCTACTTAGCCTTTATTTTTATCTACGACTATGCTATGCAATAACACTAACAATCTCCCCAAACACGACCAATTCAACCACACCCTGGCGAGTAATAACAACTCAAGCCTCTCTTCCCCTTACTATTTCAACCACAATTGCACTAGGTCTTCTACCTGTGACTCCGGCTATTTTAATACTAGCCACTTAAGGGACTTAGGATAGTACCAGACCAAGAGCCTTCAAAGCTCTAAGCAGAAGTGAAAATCTTCTAGTCCCTGGATAAGACCTACAAGAGTCTATCTTGCATTTTCTGATTGCAAATCAAATGTTTTTATTAAACTAAGGCCTTACTAGATGGGAAGGCCTCGATCCTACAAACTCTTAGTTAACAGCTAAGCGCTCAAGCCAGCGAGCATCCATCTACTTTTCCCGCCGTTGGCCTAAAAGGCGGGAAAAGCCCCGGCAGAGTATTACTCTACGTCTCTGGATTTGCAATCCAACATGTTTCTTCACCACGGGGCTGATGATAGGAAGAGGACTTAAACCTCTGTCTTCGGGGCTACAACCCACCGCCTAATACTCGGCTACCCTACCTGTGGCAATTACGCGCTGATTCTTTTCTACAAACCACAAAGACATTGGTACCCTTTATCTTGTATTTGGTGCCTGAGCTGGAATAGTGGGGACTGCTTTAAGCCTTCTTATTCGAGCCGAGCTCAGTCAACCCGGGTCACTTCTTGGCGATGACCAAATTTATAATGTTATCGTTACTGCCCACGCCTTTGTAATAATTTTCTTTATAGTAATACCAATTCTCATTGGGGGATTTGGAAACTGACTAGTACCACTAATGATTGGGGCACCTGATATGGCATTCCCACGAATGAACAACATAAGCTTCTGACTTCTCCCCCCATCATTTCTTCTACTACTGGCCTCCTCTGGCGTTGAGGCCGGGGCGGGGACAGGGTGAACAGTTTACCCGCCACTCGCAGGCAATCTTGCCCACGCAGGAGCATCCGTAGACCTTACAATTTTTTCACTTCACTTAGCAGGTGTTTCATCAATCCTGGGGGCAATTAATTTTATTACTACCACTATTAACATGAAACCTCCAGCTATCTCCCAGTATCAAACACCCCTATTCGTGTGAGCTGTACTAGTAACAGCTGTGCTCCTGCTTCTCTCCCTTCCAGTCCTAGCCGCCGGAATTACAATACTTCTTACAGACCGAAATCTTAATACTACATTCTTCGACCCAGCACGGGGAGGAGACCCAATCCTGTACCAACACCTGTTCTGGTTCTTTGGTCACCCCGAAGTATATATTCTTATTCTACCCGGATTTGGAATCATTTCACACGTTGTAGCCTACTACGCTGGTAAAAAAGAACCATTCGGCTACATAGGAATGGTTTGAGTTATGATGGCCATCGGCCTCCTTGGTTTTATTGTCTGAGCCCACCACATGTTTACTGTCGGAATAGATGTAGACACCCGTGCTTACTTCACATCTGCAACAATAATTATTGCCATTCCAACCGGTGTGAAAGTATTTAGCTGGCTTGCTACACTGCACGGCGGTTCTATCAAATGAGACACGCCCATACTATGAGCCCTGGGATTCATTTTCCTTTTCACAGTAGGAGGACTAACAGGAATTGTGTTAGCTAACTCATCATTAGATATTGTACTTCACGACACATATTATGTAGTTGCGCATTTCCACTATGTACTCTCAATAGGTGCCGTGTTTGCCATCATGGCAGCCTTTGTTCACTGATTCCCACTATTTTCAGGATATACCCTAAATGACACCTGAACAAAAATCCACTTTGGTGTAATATTCATTGGTGTAAACCTAACATTCTTCCCCCAACACTTCCTAGGCCTAGCCGGAATGCCACGACGATATTCTGATTACCCTGACGCCTACGCCCTGTGAAATACAGTATCATCTATTGGATCCCTTATCTCCCTGGTCGCAGTAATTATATTCTTATTTATCCTTTGAGAAGCCTTTGCTGCCAAACGGGAAGTCTCCTCAGTAGAGCTAACCATGACAAACGTAGAATGACTCCACGGCTGCCCCCCACCTTACCACACATTTGAAGAGCCAGCATTTGTCCGAGTTCAATCAAACTAACGAGAAAGGGAGGAATTGAACCCCCATGTACTGGTTTCAAGCCAGTCACATAACCACTCTGTCACTTTCTTCTAAAGACATTAGTAAAATGCAAATTACACCACCTTGTCAAGGTGGTATTACAGGTTAAATCCCTGTATGTCTTAAGCCCCAGGCTTAATGGCACATCCCACACAACTAGGATTCCAAGACGCGGCATCACCCGTTATAGAAGAACTTCTCCATTTCCACGACCACGCACTAATAATTGTGTTTTTAATTAGCACTTTAGTATTATACATTATTATTGCAATAGTTTCTACTAAACTTACCAACAAATATATCCTAGACTCCCAGGAAATCGAAATTGTTTGAACCGTTTTACCAGCTGTAATCCTAGTTTTGATTGCTCTACCATCCCTTCGAATTCTATATCTTATAGACGAAATTAATGATCCCCACCTAACGATTAAAGCCATGGGACATCAGTGATACTGAAGCTACGAATACACAGACTATGAAGACTTGGGCTTTGACTCCTACATAATTCCTACTCAAGACCTCACACCCGGTCAATTCCGGCTACTAGAGACTGACCATCGAATAGTGGTTCCGATAGAGTCACCAATTCGTGTGCTAGTATCTGCTGAAGACGTACTTCACTCTTGGGCCGTACCATCTCTAGGTGTAAAAATGGACGCAGTACCCGGACGACTAAATCAAACTGCCTTCATTGCCTCACGACCAGGAGTATTCTATGGACAATGCTCTGAAATCTGTGGAGCTAATCACAGCTTTATGCCAATCGTAGTTGAAGCCGTCCCGCTAGAACACTTTGAAAGCTGATCCTCACTAATACTAGAAGACGCCTCACTAGAAAGCTAATTATTGGACAAAGCGTTGGCCTTTTAAGCCAAAGTTTGGTGACTACCGACCACCTCTAGTGAAATGCCCCAGTTAAACCCTAACCCTGGATTCGCCATTTTAGTATTTTCATGAATCATTTTTCTCACCGTTATCCCAACTAAAATCTTAAATCACACAACACCTAACGAGCCCGCCCCAATAAGCGAAGAAAAACACAAAACTGAGCCTTGAGACTGACCATGATAATGAGCTTTTTTGACCAATTTGCAAGCCCCTCCTTCCTGGGGGTCCCCCTTATTGCCGTTGCAATCGCACTGCCCTGAATTTTGTTCCCAACTCCCCCATCTCGGTGATTAAATAATCGACTTATTACCCTTCAAACATGGTTCATCAACCGTTTCACTAATCAACTTCTACTGCCTCTAAATGTAGGAGGACATAAGTGGGCCTTATTATTTGCCTCACTAATAGTATTCCTTATTACTATTAACATGCTCGGCCTTCTCCCGTATACCTTTACACCTACCACCCAACTATCACTAAACATAGGATTTGCTGTCCCGTTGTGACTTGCTACGGTAATTATTGGCATGCGTAATCAGCCAACAGTGGCTCTCGGACACCTTCTACCAGAAGGAACCCCAGTCCCACTAATTCCAGTACTAATTATTATCGAAACGATTAGCCTATTCATTCGACCCCTAGCCCTCGGGGTACGACTTACAGCTAATTTAACTGCAGGCCATCTACTAATTCAACTCATTGCCACAGCAGTATTCGTACTACTGCCTATAATGCCAACAGTAGCAATTTTAACAGCCGCTGTCCTATTCCTCCTAACACTCCTAGAAGTTGCAGTTGCAATAATCCAAGCCTACGTATTTGTACTTCTACTAAGCCTCTACCTACAAGAAAACGTTTAATGGCACACCAAGCACATGCATTTCATATGGTTGATCCCAGCCCATGACCACTAACCGGAGCCGTAGGCGCCCTATTAATAACATCCGGCCTAGCAATCTGGTTTCACTTCCACTCAACAACACTAATAACCCTCGGACTAATCCTCCTGCTTCTTACAATATTCCAATGATGACGTGATATCATCCGAGAAGGAACCTTCCAAGGACACCACACACCACCAGTACAAAAAGGCCTGCGTTATGGTATAATTCTATTCATCACCTCAGAAGTTTTCTTTTTCCTTGGGTTTTTCTGAGCTTTTTATCACTCAAGCCTAGCACCAACTCCTGAGCTTGGAGGATGCTGACCGCCAACAGGGATTACTACACTGGACCCGTTTGAGGTCCCTCTCCTTAACACAGCAGTTCTACTAGCATCTGGTGTTACAGTTACATGAGCTCACCACAGCATTATAGAAGGAGAACGAAAACAGGCTATTCAATCCCTCGGACTTACAATTCTTCTAGGACTATACTTTACCGCGCTACAAGCTATAGAATACTATGAAGCCCCTTTCACAATCGCAGACGGAGTATACGGATCTACATTCTTCGTGGCTACAGGATTCCACGGACTTCATGTAATTATTGGGTCAACCTTCTTGGCCGTCTGCCTCCTCCGCCAAATCCAATACCACTTCACATCTGAACACCACTTCGGCTTTGAGGCCGCTGCCTGATACTGACACTTTGTCGACGTAGTCTGACTATTCCTCTACGTATCCATCTACTGATGAGGCTCATATCTTTCTAGTATTTAAATTAGTACAAGTGACTTCCAATCATTTAGTCTTGGTTAAACCCCAGGGAAAGATAATGAATTTAATCACAACTATTCTTATTATTACAATAGCCTTATCCTCAATTCTAGCAATCGTATCATTTTGACTCCCCCAAATAAACCCGGATGCAGAAAAACTTTCCCCTTACGAATGTGGATTCGACCCATTAGGATCCGCCCGACTACCATTCTCCTTACGATTTTTCCTAGTCGCTATCCTGTTTCTTCTATTCGACCTGGAAATTGCCCTTCTTCTCCCCCTTCCCTGAGGTGATCAACTTCACAACCCCACAGGAACATTCTTTTGAGCAACTACAGTTCTCATTCTTCTAACCTTGGGACTAATCTACGAATGAACCCAAGGGGGCCTAGAATGAGCAGAATAAGGGAGTTAGTCCAAAAAAGACCTCTGATTTCGGCTCAGAAAATTGTGGTTTAAATCCACAGCCCCCTTATGACACCAATACATTTCAGCTTCAGCTCAGCATTCATTTTAGGACTAATAGGACTAGCATTCCACCGCACCCACCTACTCTCCGCACTCCTGTGTTTAGAGGGTATAATACTATCCCTATTTATTGCACTAGCCCTATGAACACTACAATTCGAATCTACAAGCTTCTCCACCGCCCCCATGCTTTTACTAGCCTTCTCCGCCTGCGAAGCGAGTACGGGCCTCGCACTTCTAGTAGCCACAGCTCGAACTCACGGAACTGATCGCCTACAAAACCTCAGCCTTCTACAATGTTAAAAGTACTAGTCCCCACAATCATATTATTCCCAACAATCTGATTAATCTCCCCAAAATGACTATGAACAGCAACAATTACCCATAGCCTGTCAATTGCCCTTGTAAGCCTTACATGACTAAAATGAACATCCGAAACCGGCTGAACTGCATCTAACATATACTTGGGCACAGACCCCTTATCAACACCCTTATTAGTACTAACATGTTGACTACTACCATTAATAATTCTAGCCAGCCAAAATCACATTAACCCAGAGCCCATTAACCGACAACGCCTCTACATCACCCTACTTACCTCACTACAAACCTTCCTAATTATAGCATTCGGGGCCACAGAAATCATTATATTTTACATTATATTTGAAGCCACACTCATTCCAACCTTAATTATTATCACCCGATGAGGGAACCAAACTGAGCGACTAAATGCAGGGACCTACTTTTTATTCTACACACTCGCGGGTTCTCTACCTCTCCTGGTCGCACTACTTCTGCTTCAACAATCTACAGGGACCCTATCTATATTTGTAATTCAATACTCCCAGCCACTTCTACTAGACTCCTGGGGCCATAAAATTTGGTGGGCTGGCTGTCTTATTGCATTTCTAGTAAAAATACCGCTATATGGCGTTCACCTCTGGCTCCCTAAAGCACACGTAGAAGCTCCTGTTGCAGGATCTATAGTACTGGCAGCAGTATTACTAAAACTAGGGGGATACGGAATAATACGAATAATAATTATACTCGATCCCCTCTCAAAAGAATTAGTCTACCCATTTATTATTTTAGCATTATGAGGAATTATTATAACAGGATCTATTTGCCTACGACAGACGGATCTTAAATCACTAATCGCCTACTCATCTGTCAGCCATATGGGGCTCGTAGCAGGAGGCATTTTAATTCAAACCCCCTGAGGGTTTTCAGGGGCAATTATCCTAATAATCGCCCACGGTCTAGTATCCTCTATACTATTCTGCTTAGCTAACACAGCATACGAACGAACCCATAGCCGAACCATAATTTTAGCCCGAGGACTACAACTAATCTTCCCCCTAACAGCAGTTTGATGATTCATTGCCAACCTAGCCAACCTAGCACTCCCCCCTCTGCCCAACCTGATAGGAGAATTAATAATTATTACAACCCTATTCAACTGGTCCCCGTGAACCATCGCACTAACAGGGGCAGGCACCCTAATTACAGCGGGTTACTCACTCTACATATTCTTAATATCTCAACGAGGCCCAACACCAAGTCATATTATAAAACTCCAGCCCTTCCACACCCGAGAACACTTGCTAATAGCCCTTCACCTAATCCCCGTAATTCTTCTTGTGGCAAAACCAGAACTAATGTGAGGTTGATGCTACTAGTAAGTATAGTTTAACTAAAATATTAGATTGTGATTCTAAAGACAGGAGTTAAAATCCCCTTACTCACCAAGGAAGGACAGAAATCAATAAGTACTGCTAATCCTTATGCACCGCGGTTAAAATCCGCGGCTTCCTCACGCTTCTGAAGGATAACAGCTCATCCGTTGGTCTTAGGAACCAAAAACTCTTGGTGCAAATCCAAGTGGAAGCTATGAACCCAACAACACTAATTATGTCCTCCTCGCTTATTTTAGTCATTACAATCCTTATTATTCCGCTACTAACAACACTAAACCCCGAACCACGTAAAATGGACTGAGCAAACACACATGTAAAGACCGCTGTCAGCACCGCTTTTTTCATTAGCCTTCTACCACTAATAATATTTCTAGACCAAGGACTAGAGAGTGTTACCACAAACTGACACTGAATGAACACACACATATTTGACACGAACATTAGCTTTAAATTTGACCATTACTCTCTCATTTTCACACCCATTGCTCTCTACGTCACCTGGTCTATTTTGGAGTTTGCACTATGATACATACACTCAGACCCCAACATGAACCGATTCTTTAAATATTTACTATTATTCTTAGTGGCAATAATTACACTTGTTACTGCCAACAATATGTTTCAACTATTTATTGGCTGAGAGGGGGTTGGAATTATATCCTTTCTGCTGATTGGGTGGTGGTACGGACGAGCAGACGCTAACACAGCAGCCCTGCAAGCTGTAATTTATAACCGAGTAGGGGATATTGGATTAATCTTGAGCATGGCATGATTTGCAATAAATTTTAACTCCTGAGAAATCCAGCAAATCTTCTTCCTATCAAAGAATTTTGATATAACAATCCCCCTAATAGGACTAATCCTAGCAGCAACAGGGAAGTCGGCCCAATTTGGCCTGCATCCCTGGCTCCCCTCTGCCATGGAGGGCCCCACACCAGTATCTGCCCTACTCCACTCTAGCACCATGGTCGTAGCTGGAATCTTTTTATTAATTCGCCTCCACCCCCTCATAGAAAATAATCAAACTGCACTAACAATTTGCTTATGCTTAGGGGCCCTGACCACCCTATTCACAGCCACCTGCGCCCTAACCCAAAATGATATCAAAAAAATTGTGGCTTTCTCAACATCCAGCCAATTAGGCCTAATAATAGTTACAATTGGGCCTAACCAGCCACAACTCGCATTCCTTCACATCTGCACCCACGCCTTCTTCAAAGCCATACTGTTCTTATGCTCAGGATCAATTATTCATAGCCTCAATGACGAACAGGACATCCGCAAAATAGGGGGCCTTCACAATCTTATGCCAGCCACCTCAACCTACCTCACAATCGGCAGCTTAGCACTAACAGGAACCCCATTCCTTGCGGGCTTCTTCTCAAAAGATGCCATCATTGAAGCCCTAAACACCTCACACCTTAACGCCTGAGCCCTAATCCTTACACTTATTGCTACATCATTCACCGCAGTCTACAGCTTTCGGGTTGTCTTCTTTGTTACCATGGGGTCCCCACGATTCCTCCCATTATCTCCCATTAATGAAAACAACCCACTAGTAATCAACCCCATCAAACGACTTGCCTGAGGAAGCATTATTGCAGGACTTATTATTACCTCCAACTTCCTACCTTCAAAAACACCTATCATAACAATACCTTTGGCCCTAAAAATAGCAGCCCTCATAGTCACTATTATTGGATTGTTAGTGGCCATAGAACTTACTGCCCTGACTAACAAACAAGTTAAAATCACCCCTAATTTATCCTCACACAACTTCTCAAATATACTAGGATACTTCCCAGCTCTAATTCACCGAATACCCCCAAAACTTAACCTCATCCTAGGCCAATCAATCGCCAATAAACTCGATCAGACATGATTTGAAATGTCTGGGCCAAAAGGACTAACCTTAACCCAAATAATAATATCAAAAATTATAAGCGACATTCAACGAGGAATAATTAAAACATATTTAACTATTTTCCTTCTGACAATGACCTTAGCCATTCTTTTAACAATTATCTAAACTGCACGAAGAGTCCCACGGCTTAATCCCCGGGTTAACTCCAATACAACAAGCAGTGTCAAAAGCAAAACCCAAGCACAAATAACTAACATTGCTCCCCCAAAAGAATATATAACAGCCACCCCTCCAACATCCCCTCGCAATATGGAAAACTCTTTTAACCCATCAATCATTACCCATGAACCCTCATACCACCCCCCTCAAAATACCCCGGCCATTAAAACTACCCCCAACAAATAAATTAGCACATATCCTGCGACAGAACGACTCCCTCAAGCCTCTGGAAAAGGCTCAGCAGCCAAAGCTGCTGAATAAGCAAATACTACGAGCATCCCACCTAGATAAATTAAAAAAAGGACTAAAGACAAGAAAGACCCCCCAGAACCAACTAAAATACCACACCCAACCCCTGCCGCCGCCACCAAACCTAAAGCAGCAAAATAAGGAGTCGGGTTAGAAGCAACAGCAATTAAACCCACAATCAGAGCCACCAATAACATAAACATAAAATAGGTCATAATTCTTGCTCGGACTTTAACCGAGACCAATGACTTGAAGAACCACCGTTGTAGTTCAACTACAAGAACAATAATGGCAAGCCTACGAAAAACCCACCCTCTAATAAAAATCGCTAACGATGCACTAGTTGACCTACCAACACCATCTAATATCTCAGTGTGATGAAACTTCGGATCCCTTCTAGGACTATGTTTAATTACACAAATTCTAACAGGGCTATTCCTAGCCATGCATTACACCTCTGACATTTCAACCGCATTTTCATCAGTGGCCCATATCTGCCGAGACGTAAACTACGGCTGACTCATCCGTAATCTTCATGCTAACGGAGCATCATTCTTTTTCATCTGTATTTATATACACGTCGCCCGTGGCCTATATTATGGATCATACCTTTATAAAGAAACCTGAAATATTGGCGTAGTACTGCTCCTATTAGTTATAATAACAGCCTTTGTCGGCTATGTCCTTCCATGAGGACAAATATCCTTCTGAGGGGCTACAGTAATTACAAACCTCCTTTCAGCAGTTCCCTATATAGGAGACACACTTGTTCAATGAATCTGGGGAGGCTTTTCGGTAGACAATGCAACACTAACACGATTCTTCGCATTCCACTTCCTACTGCCCTTCATTATCGCCGCCGCAACCCTGCTCCACCTCCTATTCCTCCACGAAACAGGGTCAAACAACCCCGCCGGCCTAAATTCTGATGCCGATAAAATCTCCTTCCACCCCTATTTTTCATACAAAGACCTCCTTGGATTTGTAATTATACTACTAGCCTTAACATCCCTAGCACTATTCTCCCCCAACCTACTAGGAGATCCAGACAATTTTACACCAGCCAACCCGATGGTAACTCCACCACACATTAAACCAGAGTGATATTTTCTGTTTGCCTACGCCATCCTGCGATCTATTCCAAATAAACTAGGGGGTGTTCTTGCTTTATTATTCTCTATTCTAATCCTAATAGTAGTCCCAATCTTACACACCTCAAAACAACGGGGACTTACGTTCCGTCCAATTACCCAATTCTTATTCTGAACACTTGTGGCAGACATACTAATTCTAACATGAATTGGAGGTATGCCTGTAGAACACCCATACGTCATTATTGGTCAAGTAGCATCAATTCTATACTTTGCACTTTTCCTTGTGCTCGTCCCACTGGCAGGATGAGTAGAAAATAAAGCACTAAAATGAGCTTGCCCTAGTAGCTTAGTCTTAAAGCATCGGTCTTGTAATCCGAAGATCGGAGGTTAAATTCCCCCCTAGCGCCCAGAAAAGAGAGATTTTAACTCCCACCCCTGGCTCCCAAAGCCAGAATTCTAAATTAAACTATCTTCTGATAGTAACATGTATGTATTAGTACATACTATGCATAATATTACATAATGCATTAGTACTTACATATGTATTATCACCATTCATTTCTTTTAACCCCAAAGCAAGTACTAACGTCTAAGAAGATCATAAACCAAATTATTAAAACTCAGAAATAATTTATTTTAACCTGGGAAATAGATTAATCCCCTAAATATGGCACTCAAATTTTTCCTTGAATTACCCAGCTAAGATTTATCTTAAAATTATTAATGTAGTAAGAGACCACCAACTGGTTGATATAAATGCATACTATTAATGATAGAATCAGGGACACAAAATGTGGGGGTCGCACACTGTGAACTATTCCTGGTATCTGGTTCCTATTTCAGGTACATAATATTATTTACTCCACCCTCGGATAATTATACTGGCATCTGATTAATGGTGTAATTACATACTCCTCGTTACCCAACATGCCGAGCGTTCTTTTATATGCATAGGGTTCTCTTTTTTAGGTTTCCTTTCACTTTGCATTTCAGAGTGCAAGCGCAATTAATATATTAGGGTAGAATTATTCCTTGCACGAGTTGAAGTAGGTTAATTATTAAATGACATAACTTAAGAATTACATATTAATATCTCAAGTGCATAACATATACATCACTTCTTCAACTTATCCTTATATATCTGCCCCCCTTTTGGTTTTTGCGCGACAAACCCCCCTACCCCCTACGCTCAGCGAATCCTGTTATCCTTGTCAAACCCCGAAACCAAGGAAGGCCCGAGAACGTGCCAGCTACCGAGTTGAGATATGGGTTAGCCATCCGCATTGTATATATATACATGCACATTGCATTAATGCACTGCACAAATGTCCCAAATTTTAGCCTAAAAACTTCTACTAAAAATTTTATGAATTTCTTAATGCTAAAAAATTAAACATTTACAGC